AATTTCGCAGGGTAATATACTGTGAGAGGCATTTAATGTGATGTAGTACGGCCTGTAATTTTGAGGTGGAGCAGGATACGGGTTACAGAACATGAGATTTTATACATGTGTAGGTGTTAAATCTTATAAACATGCAGAATATACGTTTGTGTACAGTATAAACCTTATATAGGGTTAATATAAACCTTATATAGGGTTAATATAAACCTTATATAGGGTTAATATAAACCTTATATAGGGTTAATATAAACCTTATATAGGGTTAATATAAACCTTATATAGGGTTAATATAAACCTTATATAGGGTTAATATAAACCTTATATAGGGTTAATATAAACCTTATATAGGGTTAATATAAACCTTATATAGGGTTAATATAAACGGTATATAGGGTTAATATAAACGGTATATAGGGTTAATATAAACGGTATATAGGGTTAATATAAACGGTATATAGGGTTAATATAAACGATATATAGGGTTAATAAAAACGATATATAGGGTTAATAAAAACGATATATAGGGTTAATAAAAACGATATATAGGGTTAATAAAAACGATATATAGGGTTAATAAAAACGATATATAGGGTTAATAAAAACGATATATAGGGTTAATAAAAACGATATATAGGGTTAAATAAGATTGTACACGCGCGTTTTATACGTCTTTTGCATGCAGGTAAATCTGTTACGTTCGACGCGCTTAGGGATTCTGCATGTAGCCTAACATAAGGGTTCAGGGGTATGTGGCGGGTTGTCTATTCATGTGTGGCTAACATAGGGAAAAGTTGAGAAGCGGTGAGGTCATGCGGGTTACAAGGTGCGCAGCTTAGTAAACATGTGGTGGTGTGGCTCTTAGAGTAAATTTTTACAGTCCTTAAATCTCGGGGGGGGTTTTTACGGAAGTTTGTAACAAATTCATCTGGGAGGGGGAGTTGAGAAGCGGTGAGGTCATGCGGGTTACAAGGTGCGCAGCTTAGTAAACATGTGGTGGTGTGGCTCTTAGAGTAAATTTTTACAGTCCTTAAATCTCGGGGGGGGTTTTTACGGAAGTTTGTAACAAATTCATCTGGGAGGGGGGAGGGAAAAAACCTATATAGCAAAGACTTCTATAAATCCTTAATCTCGGGGGGGTATTAAGGTTATTATAGGGAAACTCCCATGTGGGGGGGGAAAGGGGGGGGTACCGCGAAAAAAAATTTCGTTATTACTTAATTCCCCGGGGGGAAAAGCACTAATGGTGAGATTACATTATGTCATTTAATCATTAATTAAAATGCCTCATACAAGAGAGGGTGGTCGATTAAATGTTACCTGCACCGTATGTCCAACCCGGACTATATGTCGTGAGCCCACTTGAGTTGTCAGGTGAAAGCTCCCCAAAAAAAAAATACCAGTAGTTTAAGCTATCATTAAGTGGCCTGAGCTTGTACCCAGGTACTTCATGCATAGAAGGGATACCTTTTAAGACACATTCTAGGCGTCTCTTCGAGATGTGTCCATAGATTCGGTTCCGTCAGATACCTTTTGAAAGTCGAGTACTGTTACTCTCCAATCGAGGCGCATGGAAGACAACTGCTGTTTAGGCCCGGACCATGGCTGGTTGACAGGGGTACGATAGGGCTTATGAGTCGACGTCATGAGGTTCTAGTGAGGATATGTGATTAACATATTTATGATATAAGTAATGTATTTTGCTATTAATCAATAAATATACTTTTAAGATTGACCATGGTAGGGTATTATTGAATGATTGTTGTTATATTATTCATGGTTGAGAGCGGGTTAAAGTCTTATCTTAAGTAAATGATTTAAGCATGCGATTATGGGGAAAGTACTTTATGAGAGTCTTCAGTTGTTAATTTAACAGATTTGGGTTATTGTAGTTACAGGAATTATTGATGTTTAAGGAATGAGGAGAAGCCGGTTGGACTCACTTAGTTAAAGATCTGTATAGACGTTAACAGAGAGGTCCAATCTAGTATTGATAGTATGGGTATGGGCAGTCATTAGTTGAGGATATTCTTTTTTTGGTCAGATTATTAGTATGTAAGATTGTTGCATTCTATGGGATATGATAAGTCTGTAAAAATTTATAGGCATGTTTTGTACATACATGGTTATTGGTATGTCAGTTTATATGTACATCTTAATATGTATCTATATAAGTGTATGGTTACTATAATGTAAAAGGTTTTAAGCATACATATAGTATCTTTAAGCATACATTATAGTATATGTAGCTTAATATGGTAATCTTAATGTGGTGTTTATAATTTCATGGGTATTATACATTTATAGCTGTTAGACAATCATATAGTATCTTTAAGCATACATCATAATTAATGTAATATGTATGTTAAATTTAAGTATGGTATATATAATTTTATGGTTATTATGTATTAATGTTGTTAAACGTACATTATAATATATAAAGCAGGTATGGTAATTTTAAATGTGTTGTATATAAGTTTTAGGGTAACATGCATGATAGTTATTAAACATTACATTATAATTTATGAAGCATAATATGGTAATTTTTAATATGGTGTATATAAATTTATGGTTATTATACATAGATAGTTATTAAGCATACATTATAATATATCAGGCATAATATGGTAATTTTGAATATGGTGCATATAAATTTATGGTTATTATACATAGATAGTTATTAAGCATACATTATAATATATCAGGCATAATATGGTAATTTTGAATATGATGAATTTAGTTTTCTGGTATTGTACATGTGATAGTCATTGAACATACACTATGATTAATGTAATGTATATGGTGATTTTAAATGTGATGATTATACATAGATAGTTATTGAACATTACATTATAATTTATGAAGCATAATATGGTAATTTTGAATATGGTGCATATAAATTTATGATTATTATACATAGATAGTTATTAAGCATACATTATAATATATCAGGCATAATATGGTAATTTTGAATATGGTGCATATAAATTTATGGTTATTATACATAGATAGTTATTAAGCATACATTATAATATATCAGGCATAATATGGTAATTTTGAATATGATGTAAATGGATGATTACACATAGGTAGTTATTGGGCATTACATTATAATTTATCAGGCATAATATGGTAATTTTGAATATGATGTAAATGGATGATTACACATAGGTAGTTATTGGGCATTACATTATAATTTATCAGGCATAATATGGTAATTTTGAATATGATGTAAATGGATGATTACACATAGGTAGTTATTGGGCATTACATTATAATTTATCAGGCATAATATGGTAATTTTGAATATGGTGCATATAAATTTATGGTTATTATACATAGATAGTTATTAAGCATTACATATGTATGTATAGCAAAAAAAATGTGGGTGCGTATTAGATTTTTAAGAGTTTGTTTTCTAGTAGGCCTAATGAGGGGACAAGAAGGGCAAAGATAACAAAGTAGAGCCCGGAGGCGATTTGTCCGATGGTAACGAATGGGTCTTCCACTGGTTGTCCGCCGATCCATGTTAGAACAGCTGTGGTAGCGATGAGGGTCCAAAAGGAGGCTTTTGCGAGTGGGCGGAACGTTAGTGAACGGAGTTTGGAGGTGTGGGTCAGGGGTATGAGAAATAGGACTATGATTGAGAGTAAAAGGGCTAGGACTCCGCCGAGTTTGTTGGGGATTGATCGAAGGATGGCGTAAGCAAACAGAAAATATCATTCTGGCTTGATATGGGGTGGGGTGACAAGTGGGTTGGCTGGTGTGAAGTTATCTGGGTCGCCCAGGAGGTTTGGGGCAAAGGTGGACAGGGTTGCTAGAGCACCCAGTATAATGGAGAAGCCGAGAAGGTCTTTAAATGAAAAGTAGGGGTGAAATGAAACTTTATCTAGGTTAGAGTTCAGTCCTGTGGGGTTGGAGGAGCCGGTTTGGTGAAGGAAGAGGAGGTGGATTATGCTAACGGCTGCGATGATAAAGGGGAGGATGAAGTGGAATGTAAAAAACCGGGTTAGTGTGGCGTTATCCACCGAAAAGCCGCCCCAGATCCATTGAACAAGGTCTGAGCCGATGTATGGGGCAGCTGACAGGAGATTCGTGATTACTGTAGCGCCTCAGAATGATATTTGGCCTCATGGCAGAACATAGCCGACAAAGGCTGTGGCCATCACTAAGAAGAGGAGGATTACTCCGATGTTTCAGGTCTCTTTATACAGGTAGGAGCCATAGTAAAGGCCTCGTCCGATATGGAAGTAAATGCAGATGAAGAAGAAAGAGGCACCGTTGGCGTGTAGGTTACGAATTAGTCATCCATTATTAACGTCTCGGCAGATGTGGGCTACGGAGGAGAAGGCGAGTGATGTATCGGCTGCGTAATGTATGGCGAGAAATAGGCCGGTGACAAGTTGAGCGATGAGGCAAATCCCTAAGAGGGAGCCGAAATTTCATCAAGCTGAGATATTAGATGGGGAGGGGAGGTCAATGAATGAGCTGTTAACGATTTTGATGATGGGGTGTGATTTGCGGATTGTTGGGGCCATAAGTTTTTGTAGTTGAATTACAGCGGTAGCTTTTCAAGCTACAAGTCCAGGTTAGACTCCTGGCAGAAATATATGTCGATGATACTTTTGGTAGTAGTGGGGTTGTTAGTGGTAGCTTTTAACCCATCTCCCTACTATGCTGCGTTGGGTTTGGTTGCGGGTGCGGGGGTTGGGTGTTTGGTATTGCTCCAGGGGGGAGTTAGTTTTTTATCTTTAGTACTCTTTCTTGTATATTTGGGGGGGATAATGGTAGTATTTGCGTATTGTGCTGCATTGGTAGCGGAGCCCTATCCTGAGGCGTGGGGAAGTCGTGTTGTGTTAGTGAATCTCGTTGTATACAGCCTTGTGATGATACTTTGATGGGGGGTGCGGAAGGGATATGAGGGGGAGCGGGTCTCATCTACTGGGGCGGGATGGGGAGCAGTTCAGGGTGAGTGGTGAGGGATTGGGAATTTACTATGTGGTGGGGGGTGGGTTTTATTTTTTGGGGGGTGAGCGCTGGTATTAACTCTGTTCGTAGTTTTAGAGATGGCGCGGGGATGTAAGTGGGGTGGAGCCTTGCGAGCTGTAAGATAATCAGTGCAGAGAGTAATGTAACTAGGAGGACTAGAAGATAGGTCTGGATAAGGCCGGTTTGGGAGGTACGGACAACTTTAATGGGGTGCAGTTGTGTTTTTTGAATGTGGTCCGGGCCTAATTTTTTCAACATAATTGACTCTATAAGATGGGTAATGACTTGACCTGCTGAGTTTAGGATTATATTTGTGGTGACGCGGTGAATCACTTGATTATAGAACAAGGGGTCATATTTTTTAGATGTGGCGTGATATAAGGGGGGGGCAGTTCAGAAGATTTTTGCTAGGTCATAGGCAATAACGAAGGCAATTGCTGTAATCACTAGGGCGGTTAATTTTATATAAGTAGGCATGGTGTGGACGACCGGGTGGTTAGGTAGTGTGATATTAAAAATAAGTAGGCCGGCTATTACGCTTCCGATGGCGAGGCGTGTTAGTGAGTTTAGGATTCGGGTGTCATTTTCGTCAAGCAGGAGAATGGGGTTTGTTCGGACATGTATTATTGAAGCGAAATAAATAAGTCGCATGCTATAGACAGCGGTAAAGGCAGTGGCAATAAGTGTCAGTAAGAGGGCTATGGAGTTAGTGTAGGATGTGCTGGCTGCCTCAATAATGGCATCTTTGGAGTAGAAACCGGCAAGAAAGGGGGTCCCCATTAGGGCGAAGCTTCCGATGGAAAGGCATGTAGTTGTTATTGGGAGTGCGTGTTGGAGCCCCCCTATTTTACGAATGTCTTGTTCATCATTAATTGAGTGAATAATAAGGCCTGAGCATAGGAAGAGTATGGCTTTAAAAAAGGCATGGGTGCAAATGTGGAAGAAGGCAAGGTATGGGAAGTTGAGGCCAATAGCAACTATCATCAATCCAAGTTGGCTAGAAGTGGAGTAGGCAATGATTTTTTTAATATCATTTTGGGCTAAGGCGCAGGTAGCAGCAAAGAATGTGGAAACAGCTCCTAGGCACAGGCAGGCTGTTAGAGCCGCTGAGTCTTGTGATAGAAGGGGGTGAATTCGGATTAAAAGGAAGATGCCGGCGACCACTATTGTGCTGGAGTGGAGGAGGGCGGACACTGGTGTTGGGCCTTCTATTGCCGAAGCGAGTCAGGGATGAAGGCCAAATTGGGCAGACTTGCTTGCGGCGGCGATGATAAAGCCGATGAGGAGGGTGGTTGATGGTGGTATTGAGAGAACGCAAGGAAGTTCTGTTGACTGGGCATTTTTTATTAATCAACAGAAAGTTAAGAGAAATCCGATGTCTCCGACGCGGTTGTAAAGAACCGCTTGTAATGCTGCTGCAGCAGCATTACTACGGGCATGGTATCAGCCGATTAGGAGAAAGGACATGATTCCTACGCCTTCTCAGCCCATGAAGAGTAGGAGGAGGTTTCCTGCGCAGACAAGGGTAATTATGGCGAGGAGAAAAATTAAGAGGTATTTAAAGAAGATTTCGATGTTGGGGTCAGTTTGTATGTACCAGGTGGAGAACTCTAGGATACTTCATGTAACTAAAAGGGCTACGGGGATAAAGAGAATGGCATACTTGTCAAATTGCGTTGCTAGGGATAAGTTAGAGACTCCTAGGTCAAATCATTTTAAATTGGCGGAGGCATCTATTTGCCCTTCGGCCACGAAGAGGAGCAGAGGGACTAGGGAGACGAAGAATGCGGCTTTTACTGCATTTTTGGTTTGTAAATGAAATGTTTTGGGGTGGGGTTTAATCAAGGGAAGGATAATTAAGAGAATAGAGGTGGTTATTGAGACAAGGGCTATTACGTTTAGTGAAGGCATAACTTGTGCTGGCGGTCAAAAAAGAACAAGTGCGAGCGGGCCATGGAATCGAACCATGGTGGTGAGAATTAGCAGTTCTCATTACCCCAGGCGGGCTCGGTGAACAAGAGGGTTTCAACCTCTATCTCTAGAATCACAACCTAGAATTTTTTTAAAACTATATTCACATAAAAAGGTTAATTCGGGTTTAAGAACAAGTAGAAGGGCCGGTAAGATATGCAGTAGTAATAGAAGATGTTCGCGGGTTATATAGGGAAATAGCGTTTTGACATGAGTTGGTAGGGGGCCTCGTTGGATCGTCCAAATAACATAGAGAGTATACGCGGTTGTGAAGATCAAATTTAGGGCAACAAGTAAGAAGGCGGATGGTGCTCAACTGTAGAGGGAGGTCATAAGGAGTAGTTCCCCTGCAAAATTAATTGTAGGGGGAAGGGCTATATTGAACAGGATAATTGTAAGTCATCATGCTCCAGCGAGGGGGAAAATGAGTAGGGCCCCGCGGAGGAGAATTAGTGTTCGGCTGTTAATTCGTTCGTAGGAGGTGTTAACGAAGCAGAAGAGAGCAGAAGAGGTGAGTCCGTGGGCAATTATTATTGCTATTGCGCCGGAGTAGCTTCATGGGGAGGAGATTAGAGCGGCGGCAACTACGAGGTTTATATGTCCGACTGATGATATTGCGATGAGCGATTTTAGATCTGTTTGTCGAAGGCATAAAAGTGCAGCGGCTAGGATACCAAAAATAGCAACTATCATAACGAGAGAGGTATGGTTAAGAATGTTTTCTTGGATGAGGGGGGATGTGCGAAGAATGCCATAACCTCCAAGTTTAAGTAAGGTGCCGGCTAATACTATGGAGCCTGCGATAGGCGCTTCTACGTGGGCTTTGGGTAGTCAAAGATGCAAACAGTATATGGGTAGTTTTACTAAGAAGGCAGCATTGTAAATAATTCAAAATAGACCAGGGTAGTTTGTTGCGGCTTGGGAGATATGTAAGGTGTGTGTGAGGGTGGGGAGTAAGGATCCGTTTGAGGAATAAAACGAAGTAAATCAAATTATGAGCGGAACTGCCCCCACTATAGTGTAGAATGCTAGGTATGTGCCTGCTTCTAGTCGTCGTTCTTGTGCCCCTCAGCGAGTGATAATAATTATCGTTGGGATTAATGAGGTTTCGAAGAAAATAAAGAACAGTATAAGGTCTGATGTTGTAAAGGCTAGTAAGGTTGTAAGTTGCAGGAATGTGCTATTAGCAATATAAACCCGTTGGCGGTTGAGGGGCTCTAGGGAGACTTTGCTTTGGCTTGCTAGTATGGTGAGGGGGAAGAGTCAGCAGGTCAGGATAGCCAGGGGCCCAGAGATTTTATCAATAAAAAACAGGGAGTTGGAAAAGTTAAAGTCGTGGAGGAAGAGTCAGGACAAGGAAGCAAAGGCAATAAAGAAGCCTTGGGTGGTCACTAATGTTCACAGATGTTTGGGGGGTGCTAGGAGGGTTGTGAGGAGTACAGAGACTCAGGCGGAGATGATTATTAACATTGTAAGAGGTTAAGGGTCTTGAGGTTATCACTGCCGTGGGATCGGGCAGTAGCAATTATTAAGGATAAACCTAGTCCTGCTTCGCAGGCAGACATTGTTAGTATAATTAGAGGGGCTGTGAAGGGGGCGGAAGTTAGTCCGTTGGGTCAAAGACTAAGTCCCATATAGATAGAGAGTATCATGCCCTCTAAGCAAAGAAGAGCCGATAGAAGATGTGTGCGGTGGAAGAATAGGCCTAAAAGAACAATTGTGAACATAATTAAAATATAAAGCATAGGGGTGCTATGGGTTTAAACCATAATTAGTTGAGTCGAAATCAACTGTCTTTCTTGGACTAGCACCTCATTCAGCTCATTCGAGGCCTCCTTGAATTCATTCATAAATAAAGCCTAAGGTGAGTAAAACAAGGACAATGGAGGCCCAGGTGATGGTTATAACAGGGTTGGGGAGTTGTATTGATCATGGGACAGGGAGTAGAAGAGCGATTTCTAGGTCAAATAAGAGAAAAAGAATGGCAACAAGGAAAAAGCGCATGGAGTAGGGGAGTCGGGCGGATCCAAGGGGGTCGAACCCGCATTCGTAAGGGGAGAGCTTTTCTGTATCAGGGGCAGTGTGGGGCAATCAAAAGTTGAGAAGGACTAAGATGATGGAGATAAGAGAGGCTATTATAGAGAATTTAGACATTATTTTCTCTCGGGTTTAAACCAAGGCCGGGTGATTGGAAGTCACCAATACTAGTATACTAAGAAAATACGAGCCTCATCAGTAGATAGATACATAGAGGAACAATCAAACGACGTCTACGAAGTGTCAGTACCATGCGGCGGCTTCGAATCCAAAATGATGTTGGGAGGTGAAGTGAAAGAGTAATTGGCGAAGAAGGCATGTAATGAGAAACATTGAGCCGATGATTACATGTAAACCGTGGAAGCCTGTGGCTACAAAGAAGGTAGTTCCGTAAATTCCGTCAGCAATAGTGAAGGGGGCTTCGTAATATTCTATGGCTTGAAGGAGGGTAAAGTATAAGCCAAGGATAACTGTAATGGTTAGAGCTTGAAGGGTTCCTTTGCGATCAGCTTGCATGATGCTGTGGTGGGCCCATGTGACTGAGACTCCTGAAGCTAACAAGACTGCCGTGTTGAGTAAAGGAATTTCGAATGGGTTGAATGGGGTGATTCCTGCTGGGGGTCAGCATTCTCCAACTTCTGGTGTTGGGGCAAGGCTGGCATTGTAGAATGCCCAGAAGAAGCCTAGGAAGAAGAATACTTCAGAGGTAATAAACAGGATTATGCCGTAACGGAGGCCTTTTTGCACGGGCGGGGTGTGATGGCCCTGGAAAGTGCCCTCCCGTACGACATCTCGTCATCATTGGTATATGGTCAAGAGTATAAGAGTAAGGCCCGTTGCTAGGATAATAGAAGTATTAAAGTGGAATCATGCGGCAAGGCCTGATGTGAGTAAGAAGGCGGCGGCGGCTCCTGTTAAGGGCCAAGGGCTGGGGTCAACTATGTGGAAAGCGTGAGCTTGATGGGCCATAAGTATTTTCTTGAAGATAGAGGCTTAGTAGTAAAACAAAAACATAAGCTTGAATCATAGCAACTGCAATCTCAAGGATAGTAAGTAGGATAAGGACGGTAAAAGTTAATAGAGAGGCAGTAATTGATATTGGGAGAATCGCGGGAATAGCTGAAGAGATTAGGTGAATTAGGAGGTGTCCGGCGGTGAGGTTGGCGGTAAGTCGAACTCCTAGTGCTAGTGGCCGAATAAATAAACTGATAGTTTCGATTAAGATAAGGATAGGGATGAGTGGTGTGGGGGTGCCCTCGGGGAGGAAGTGAGCAAGTGAATGGGTAAATTGGTTGCGAAATCCAACAAGAACTGTTGCGAGTCAGAGGGGGACAGCCAAGCCGAGATTAATAGATAGCTGGGTGGTTGGGGTGAATGTGTAAGGTAGTAAACCTAATATATTTATACTCAAGAGAAAGGCTATTAAGGTGGTAAGAAGGAAGGCTCATTTGTGGGCCGGAGAATTCAGGGGGAGAAGAATCTGTTTGGTAAATGAGGTTAAAAATCAGTTTTGAAGGGTTAAAAGGCGGTTATTAACCCATCGACCGGAGGGAGTGGGAAAAAGTAACCAGGGGATTAATATGGCCATGAGGATTAAGGGTATGCCAAGAAGGGTTGTTGGGGCAAATTGGCTAAATAGGTCTATTGTCATGGTCAGGTTCATGTGAAGTTATTTGTTTTTGTGCTTTTAGGGCTTGGTTCACTAAGATTAATGTGCCCTAAGATTTTGCTGGGTGCTAAGAATAAAAGGATTAGTCAGGCAAGGAGTAGGAAAAAAAATCAAGGGCTTGGGTTGAGTTGAGGCATGTCATTAAGGGCGGTTGGAATCACCTGTCTACAGCTTAAAAGGCTGTCGCTAGCTACAGCTTCTTAATGAGGCGTCTTGGGTGGAACTGACTCAGTTTAGAAAGTTTAGGACTGGTAAAGTTTCAACTACAATTGGTATAAAGCTGTGGTTTGCTCCGCAGATTTCAGAGCATTGGCCGTAGTAGATCCCGGGGTGGGCGGCTAAAAAAGAGGATTGGTTGAGTCGGCCTGGGATTGCATCTGATTTTACGCCCAAGGCGGGGACCGCTCAGGAGTGAAGAACATCTTCAGCGGTGATTAGGATCCGTGTTGCTGTTCCGATGGGGGTAATCATTCGGTTGTCTACTTCTAGGAGTCGGAAGTGGCCAGGTTGAAGATCTTTGGATTGGACTATATAAGAGTCAAAGCCCAGGTCCGTGAAGTCTGAGTATTCATAGCTTCAGTATCACTGGTGCCCAATTGTTTTGATAGTCATATCTGGGTTATTAATTTCGTCTATAAGGTAGAGGATGCGAAGGGACGGCAGGGCAATTACGATAAGAATGACCGCGGGCATAATTGTCCAGACTATTTCAATTTCTTGGGCGTCAATTGTGTTGGTGTTAGAGAGTTTGGTGGTCATTAAGACAGTAATGATATATAAGACAAGTATACTAATTAAAAGCACTGCTATTAGGGCGTGGTCATGAAAGTGGAGGAGTTCTTCTATGATGGGGGAGGCTGCATCTTGGAAGCCGAGTTGGGTGGGGTGTGCCATAGAGGGTTACAAGAGTCTAACTAGTAATTTTGTCTTGACAAGACAATGTTATAATTTAACTAAACCCTCAAGAAAGTGACAGAAAGGTTATGTGTCTGGCTTGAAACCAGGGTAAGGGGGTTCGATTCCCTCCTTTCTCGTGTTAATTTAATTGAGAAGGTTGATTCTTCAAATGTATGATAATGAGGTGGGAAGCCAAGCAGTCATTCGATATTGGTTGAAGTTAATTCTGTTCCGGAAAAGTGGCGTTTGGCGGCGAGGGCTTCTCAGATAATAAATATCATTATTACTACGGCTACGAGGGAGATTAAGGAGCCCACAGAAGAAACAGTGTTTCATAAGGTGTACGCGTCTGGGTAGTCGGAATAGCGACGGGGCATTCCCGCTAGGCCGAGGAAATGTTGTGGGAAAAATGTGAGATTTACACCCGTAAATATTACTACAAAGTGGATTTTAGCTCATAGTTCGTGTAAGGTGAAGCCCGTGAATAAAGGGAATCAGTGGACAAACCCGGCTATGATAGCAAAAACTGCTCCTATCGACAAAACATAGTGGAAGTGTGCGACTACGTAGTAAGTGTCATGTAAAACAATATCAATTGAGGAGTTGGCTAGAACAATACCGGTCAGGCCCCCTACTGTAAATAGAAAAATAAACCCGAGGGCTCAGAGTATGGGGGCTTCTCATTTAATAACTCCGCCATGCATGGTGGCCAGTCAGCTAAATACTTTAACTCCAGTTGGGATGGCGATAATTATCGTAGCGGATGTGAAGTAGGCCCGTGTGTCTACATTAAGGTCCGTGGTGAACATATGATGGGCTCAAACAATAAAGCCGAGGAGGCCGATAGAGAGCATTGCTCATACCATGCCCATATATCCGAAGGGTTCCTTTTTATTGGAGTAATAGGCGACCACGTGTGAGATAATCCCAAAGCCGGGGAGGATAAGAATATAGACTTCGGGGTGTCCAAAGAATCAGAACAGGTGTTGGTAGAGGACTGGGTCTCCTCCGCCTGCGGGGTCAAAAAATGTTGTGTTCAGGTTGCGGTCAGTTAAGAGCATGGTGATGCCAGCGGCTAAGACTGGAAGGGATAACAGAAGCAGGACGGCAGTAATTAAAACAGATCAGACAAAGAGGGGTGTCTGGTATTGTGTAATTGATGCGGGTTTTATGTTAATGATTGTTGTGATGAAGTTGATGGCCCCCAAGATTGACGAGACTCCGGCCAAATGGAGGGAGAAGATAGCTAGGTCAACTGATGGGCCTGCGTGAGCCAGATTACTGGCCAAGGGGGGATAAACAGTTCAACCTGTCCCGGCTCCGGCTTCAACTGTGGAGGATGCTAGGAGGAGGAAAAAGGATGGGGGTAGGAGTCAGAAGCTCATGTTATTTATCCGGGGGAAGGCCATATCTGGGGCCCCAATCATTAGGGGGACTAGCCAGTTTCCGAAGCCCCCGATTAAAATGGGTATTACCATAAAAAAGATTATTACAAATGCGTGGGCGGTTACAATTACATTATAAATTTGGTCATCGCCAAGGAGGGTCCCCGGTTGGCTTAACTCTGCTCGAATTAGCAGGCTTAGAGCTGTACCGATTATGCCTGCTCATGCGCCAAAGATCAAGTATAGGGTTCCGATATCTTTATGATTAGTGGAGAAGAATCAGCGGGTGAATATCACGGGTAAGGTGGCCGAGTAGGCGGCGGGTTGTAGCCCCGAAGACAGAGGTTTAAGTCCTCTCTTTACCAGGCTTTGGAGTGTTATCACGTGAGGTTGCAAACCTCAAAAAGCAGGTTAATCCCTGCCGAGGCCTCTAGCCCAGATGGGGTAGAATGAAGTTCGCCGGATAGAATATTTAGCTGTTAACTAAAATATTGCGGGATCGAGGCCCGCCATTCTAGAGGGCTTTATCTTAATTTAAAGGGCCTGAGTTGCATTCAGGAGACGTGGGGTAATGTCCCGCAAGTCCTATGGAAGTAAATACTCCCCCAAATTTTTCTCCCGGGGACTTCTCCCGTTTTTACATAAGCGGGAGAAGTAAAATAAAGTTCGCTGGATGGAATATACAGTTGTTTAAAATATTACGGAAATATGGTCCGTTACTCGGGGGGGGGGTATTTCAGTGATGTGGGTAGTTTGCAAGTCTACAGAAACTGAAGGGGTTTAACCTTCACTTAAGGCTTTGAAGGCCTTTGGTCTACATTAGCCTAAGTTTCTTATATCAGATTAATAAGGGTGGGGGTAAGGGGGAGAAGAATAAGGGCTAGGGTGTTTATGATGGCAGTTAATGGGAGTGACTTCGTGGGGGTGCGTCATGGGGCGAGTGAGTTAGGGGTGTTTGGGGGAAGGGTTAATGTTACAATATATGCTAGTCGAAGGTAGAAGAAAAGGGATAGTAGGGAGGCCAGTATAATTATTGTGGCGAGCAGAGTTGAGTTCTGCTTTACGAGTTCTAGGATAATTAGTAGTTTGGGGGCGAAGCCTGTCAGAGGGGGTAGTCCTGCTAGAGAAAGCAGAATTAGTACAGTGGTTGCAGTGAGGGCTGGGGCTTTTGACCAGGAGGTGGAGATTTCTGACATTTTTGTAGCAGAGATTACTATGAGGGAGATGAATATCGAGGCTGTTATGAGGATATAAAGTAGAAAGTTGAAGAGTGTAAGTTGGGGGCTATATTTCATGATAATAATTATTCATCCAAGATGACCAATTGAAGAGAAGGCAATAATTTTGCGTAACTGGGTTTGGGCAATGCCGCCTCATCCGCCCACTAAAATAGAGGTAAGGCCTATAATAGTAAGTAAATTAAGATTGACCAGATGTGAGATTTGGAGGAGGAGAGCTATTGGGGCAATTTTTTGTCAGGTCGATAAAATAAGCCCTGTCGAAAGTGAAATACCTTGTAAGACTTCTGGTATTCAGAAGTGTAAGGGGGCTAGGCCTAGTTTTATTATAAGGGCAATAGAAAGGACATTTATTGGTAAGTTAGTTAGTGCAGAAATATTTCATTCTCCTACTTGTCAAGCGTTAATAAGACTTGAAAATAAAACTAAAGCGGAGGCTGTGGCTTGAGTGAGGAAATATTTTGTGGCGGCTTCAACGGCTCGTGGGTGGGGAATTTTAGTTATAATTGGGATAATAGCGAGGGTGTTAATTTCTAGGCCAATTCAGGCTAGGAGTCAGTGGTGGCTTGCGAGGGTGATGGTAGTCCCGGTGGCGAGGCTGAGAAGGAAAATTGTTAAGGCGAGCGGATTAATTAGTAGAGGAAGGATTTTAACCAACATTGTTGGGGTATGGGCCCAGAAGCTTGCTTAGCTGACTTTACTAAGAAGTAGTATAAAGGAAGTACAAAGGGTTTTGATCTCTTAGGTGTAGGTTCGATTCCTATTTTTTTTAGAGGAAGTGAGGGGGTTTGAACCCCTATGAGCCTCCCTATCAAGGAGGTCCTTAGCTTTCGGGCACGCTTCCAGGGTAGTGGGGGGGTAAGGAGGAGGGAGATTGGCATGGAAATGTGGAAGATGATGAGGGCCAGTGTCAAGGGAAGAAAATTTTTTCACACGAGGTGTATAAGTTGGTCGTAGCGGAAGCGTGGGTAGGAGGCTCGGACTCATAAGAAGCAGAGGGATAAAGCAGAGGCTTTAGTTATTGTATGTGTCGTGGTGAGTGTGAGTGAGGATGAATGAGGCCCGAGGAAAATAATTGTGGAGAGGGTATTGATTATAAGGATGTTGGCGTATTCTGCAAGAAAAAATAGGGCAAATGGTCCGGCTGCGTACTCAACGTTAAAGCCTGAAACGAGCTCTGATTCTCCTTCTGTGAGATCAAAGGGGGCTCGGTTAGTTTCGGCTAGTGTGGAGGCAAATCATATAAGTGCTAGGGGTCATAAGGGGAAAACTAGCCAAGCATGCTGTTGCAAGGAATTAAAAGCAGAGAGGGTAAATCCCCCTGCTAAAAAGACAGTGCACAGGATGATCAGGGCTAGCGTGACTTCATAGGAGATGGTTTGGGCTACGGCTCGGAGGGCACCAATTAGAGCATACTTAGAATTTGATGCTCAGCCTGAGGCTAAGATGGCATAAACGGTGAGGCCGGAGATGGCTAAGATAAACAGAATGCTTAAGTTTAAATCAGCATAGGGGATGGGGAGGGGAAAGGGGGTTCATACAATTATGGCAAGGGTTAGAGCAAGGGTTGGGGCCAAGATAAAGAGGATTTGAGAGGACGTTGACGGGCGAATGGGCTCTTTAGTAAATAATTTTAAGCCGTCAGCAATTGGTTGGAGAAGTCCAAATGGTCCTACAATGTTGGGGCCTTTGCGGTGCTGTATATAGCCAAGTATCTTTCGTTCAATTAGAGTTAAAAATGCCACCGCCAGAAGAATTGGGGCGATGAACAAAAGAGGGAGAATGTGTATGAAGACGGGACTCACAAGTTAGGGGGAGGATTTGAACCTCAGTTCAGAGGGCTTAGATCTCTTGCATAACCAAGCTCTGCCACGCTAACTATACCTTGGTCTTTGGGGTAATAGAAGGTCTTAGCTAATTAAGATTATTTCATTAGTAGAAGACAATGGCTTGTTTTTATATTGGCCATGTTGCCCCGATCCTTTCGTACTAGGGGAAACGCTTTATAGATAGAAACCGACCTGGATTGCTCCGGTCTGAACTCAGATCACGTAGGGTTTTAATCGTTGAACAAACGAACCTTTAGTAGCGGCTGCACCACTAGGATACCCTGATCCAACATCGAGGTCGTAAACCTACTTGTCGATAGGGGCTCTTGAAGTAGATTGCGCTGTTATCCCCAGGGTAACTTGGTTCGTTGATCAAGTAATTGGGTCATTAGACAACAATTTATTGGCTCTTAGAATTGTGGTTCATGGATAAGGGTATTAGCCCGTCTGTCATGGAGGTTTGATTTTACTCCGCGGTCCCCCCAACCTAAAACCAACACACAAGTCTCTTGGGCTGTATTGGTTTGGGTGCGTAGGGGTGTGTGTTGGGTTTAAAGCTCCATGGGGTCTTCTCGTCTTATAGGTCAATCCCCGCTTCTTCACGGGGAGATCAGTTTCACTGATTGGAGAAAGGAGACAGTACAGCCCTCGTGATGCCGTTGATACGAGTCCTTATTTAAAGAACAAGTGATTATGCTACCTTCGCACGGTTAGGGTACCGCGGCCGTTAAACTATGTCACTGGGCAGGCTGGACCTCTTATATTTGGGCAAGAGGCGGTGTTTTTGGTAAACAGGCGGGACTGTGGTTTGCCGAGTTCCTTCTTTCTCTTTTAATCTTTCCTGTAATGTTCTAGTGTAAGGTTGACGTTGGGGAGGTCATAGGGTTTTCTAGTTGTGTGGTACTATGATTTTTACATTTACGTTAACTACCAGTGGAGGGTCCATTTTGGTTTAAACATACATTTTGGAGAAGGGCAATTTCTTGTTACTAGTTCTAGCATAATGACTTTTATAGGGGTATAAAATAGTTCAGTAGTGATGAAGGGTTAAGTAAAAATTGTGGAATTGTAGATAATAATATGTTAAGCTTTAACGCTTTTTAGAAGATGGCTGCTTTTAGGCCCACTTTATTTAATATATCTAGATTAACCCAGTATTAGGGGTTGTATCCCATTTCAAATAAGCTGTGCCTTATTTGAATAGCTCTTAAATCTAGTGTTTTGTTTGGTGCAATAAAAAAATTTAAGGTAGAGCTAAGACTCTTTTCCTGAACAACCAGCTATCTCTAAGCTCGGTAGGTTTATCGCCTCTACTTGGAAATCTTCCCACTCTTTTGCAACAGAGACGGGTTGGCCCCTTTGGGCTGTTTCGAAGTAGCTCGCTTAGTTTCGGGGAGTCAGACTAAAATTTTCTTTTTGCCTGGGGAAACTGGCTAGACCATGATGCAAAAGGTACGAGGGGGAAGCTCTGCTATTTAGGGCTTTAAGGTTATTTCATTTCTATTTCATTATTCCCTTGCGGTACTTTATCTGAAGCGCTTAGAAATTTTTCGATCACCTGTACTAAAATGTTAAAATGTTTTGTTTATAAGACAGTTGGTTAAGGGGGTCATGTGGGTTAGATGGGCTAGATTTTAGGCTCAAAATAGTTTGGGTTAAACAGACATTTTCTCGGTGTAAGCGAGGGGCTTTCGTTAAGCTATATTTTGTTGTAATCCAAGTGCACTTTCCAGTACACTTACCGTGTTACGACTTGCCTCTTCTAAGGTGCGGATAAAGGGTTATAAACGTGAAGTAAAGCTATCGAAGAGGGTGACGGGCGGTGTGTACGCGTCCCAGAGCCGGGTTAAAAAGAACACTCTATTTTCTTTTTACTACTAGATCCACCTTCGTGACATGGTTTCACATGGTCTTTCGTTTGTTCTATGTTAGAAATTGTAGCCCATTACTTTCCATTCCGTGAGCTGCACCTTGACCTGACGTGTTGAGGGGGGTCATTGGGCTTACTGGGCGTTCACAGGGTAGGCTTTCGACGGAGGTATACAGACTGAGGCGAGGAATGGTAGGGTATAGCGGGGATCATCGATTATAGAACAGGCTCCTCTAGGGGGGTGGGACACCGTCAAGTCCTTTGGGTTTTAAGCATGGCTCGTAATTCCCTGGCGCTGATTGGTGTAAATTAATTGTTTACGGCTGAGCATAGTAGGGTATCTAATCCTAGTTTGTCTCCCCAGCTGTCGTGTATTCAAGTATTATAATTAGGGTAACTTTCGTTTATGGTTTTCTTAATAACAAGCTTATCACTACTAAGTATTAATTTAACCCTAATTTATGTAAGCTTTAATCACGCTTAACGCCGGTGGTTGTCAACTTGAGCCCCCAGGGTATAGCCGCGGCGGCTGGCACCGGGTTAGCCGGCTCTCTTTTCTCTAGCTGAGTCAAGCTGTCGCTTATGCACAAAATTTATCACTGCTGGTTACCCTTGGGGGTGTGGTGAGACTAGGTGTCGTGGGCAATTGGGTTGTGCCTGATGCCGGCTCCTCGGCCTGGTGAAGGTTAAAAGGGCTTTCTCACGGGTGTGCTGAGACTTGCATGTGTAAGCTGAGGAATAGCTGATAACAAAGCTAGGACCAAACTTTTGTACCCTTAGAACTTTTTAGGGTTCATCTTAGCGTTTTCAGCGCTATACTTTAGGTTAAGCTATAAGAGCAGGACATAATTTAAGTAGAATGTTGGCTTTGGGGGTCAATAGCAGAGGTTAAAGTCCTCTTGTCCTGAGCAGGGGTTAGGCTGCAGTCTTCGGCTTACAAGACCGGTGCTTTGATTTAAACTATCAGGGCGGAGCTTTTACTTGGATTTGCACCAAGAAGTGCTGGTGCCTAAGACCAGTGGAGGGCTGTTTTCCTTTAAAAGC